GTTCAAACAACTATTCAGAGTTCCCAGAGCTCCTTGTAAGGCTTGTTGGAAAACCCGCTGTCGGACTTGATTAATCGCCCTTTGCTGTTCAAACTGAATCGTTTCATTTTTATAATTTTCTAATTGTTCCAAAGTCTTATAAGTTGAATTAATCAAATTCAACTTTTCTCGCTCTATCTCAGAGTATCCATTCACCCGAAACTGATCTGCTTCAATTTCCACTTTCCGTAAGCGGGCCCGGGCTTTTTCCAGCTGTTCAATGGCCCCCTCACGCAGTTCTTCTGAATTTCGAATAGTATTCAAGATTCTCTGTTTTCGATTATCTAATAAATCACTTAATGAAAGTAGATCATCTTTCTGTTCATTTTAAAACTTCCATAATCCCTTCCCGAACCAAACATGAATCTTTCGATTCATTTGGCTCTCACGCTCAATTACTTATGATAAATTATCATAGCTGATAAATTCTCATAGCTTTTTTATGAATGTAATGAGCCTATCCTCTCTTCTTTATTCATAATTCATAGTCAAAAAATGAATCGAATACAAAAACAAAATACTTGGAGGACTCTTCTGACAAAATAAAAAATATGTAATTGTCAGCAAAGTTGTTTCTTTTTTTTTTCTTCATTTGAAATCCAAAAAACTCTTCTTACTTAATACATAAGGCATAGGTCGTCAATTCAGCATTCGATAAAACAGAGAAAATGTCCATTTTTAGAAAAAGTGGTTCAAATCATTTTATCGAAATGAGTGTTCTATATCGATAAAATATTCACTTCAAAACCATCTCTATATTAACATAGTGGTCGAAAGAGTACCATGCTGTGCCTAGACTTCAAACGGTTTGCTTTAACCATCTTAAGAGCCCCACCTTATTGGTTGCTAGAGAATCAAAGTGGATTTGCCAATGAATCACGAAATGCTGTGGTTCTTACATATAATTTCTTAAGAAGTAATTCGCGAGATCATGCACCTTTCTTTCCTAGTTATAACGGAAAAGGGTACAGCTGATTGGATACAGCCTATTCTTGAAATAAACAACTCACACACACTCCCTTTCCAAAAAAGATCAATACACCAATCACTACACTTAGATTTATTGGATTTGTTGCAAAAATATCGGTATTAAATCCGAAACTCCCGGCAGATGGCCAGTGGCCCCAAAAAACGAAAGAATCGGTTACATTTTTCATATAATCTCATCTCCTCTTATAGATAGACTAAAAAATCGACCAGAGTTCTTTTTCTATCACTTTGCTCCTCTTTGTTATTTATTCTTTTTTTTTTCAAATCGAGTTGAAAAATATTTGAGTTATGTTATCAAGTATGAACTACCCCTTGATTGTTACAACATCTCCTAAAAAGAGTTTTCCTTGGACTACGGATGGGAAGGGTGAAAGTGAGTCGGTATACTAATTCCCCATCTGCAAATCAGCCCTTCCCATAGGTTATTTTCTCAACGAATAAGGAATTGTAGGAGTGAACTATTGATCTAATTTGAAAAAGCAAACGACAAGTCCAAGTCAATAAAATAGTAAAAATACATATTATATTTTTACTATTTCTAAGATTAAATAATTAAACAAAAGGATTCGCAAATAAAAGTGCTAATGCTACAACCAATCCATAAATCGTTAAAGCTTCCATAAAAGCTAGACTAAGCAATAGAGTACCTCGTATTTTTCCCTCTGCCTCGGGCTGTCTCGCGATCCCCTCTACGGCTTGACCCGCAGCAGTCCCTTGACCAACTCCAGGTCCAATAGAAGCAAGCCCTACGGCCAATCCAGCAGCAATAACGGAAGCAGCAGAAATCAGTGGATTCATGATAAGTTCCTCGTAACAACAAAAAGAAAAAGAAATGGTTAATGATACAATCAACCACTGAATTATGACTGAATTATTCCATCGATAGCATTCATACAGTCAAAGTAACTAAGAACTTCGAGTTTTAGTAATAAAATTATTGAATCATCAGAACTACTTCGATATCTTTTTTTTTTTTCATTTCTATCCACAGAGTTTTTGTGAATCCATAGAACTTTCGTTCTTCCATTTCTTGGTTCCGAACTGTTACTTCACTTCTTCCATCTTTTCTTGATTCCATCTGTTTATTCAGTCAATTCACAGCCACAACGATACGAAAGGAGAACCTCAGTAGTCGGGAAAATAAAATATATCTTTAGTTCATATATAACGAGTCAATATCTATATCACATATACATGTCTTTCTTCCATAACGTAAACCATTAGATTCACTCAGATTTGAGAATCAATCTAACTCCCGTTTTTTGTAAATTTTTTTCCCTTCTGTTTTCTTTATCATTATTCAAATCGAATACAATCTAAATGGGAAAATGAAATTGCTTAGGGCGAATTATTACATATAAATATGATTATTTGATTGATCTAAGTTCATGCAATTTATTATTTATTAATATTTTCTAATATTTTCTTTTGGTCAATTGTTGAATAAAATCGACTGGAAAGGAGAATCCTT